AGAAGGAATTTCCTTTTTTGCCACTGTAAGTTTGAAAACGAACGTTTAAATGTCCTTCAAAAGTAAGTAAATAAATCCGAAACATATAAAATGCAGTTAATCCGGCTGTGAAAGAAGCAATTATTGCGAAAATCGGTGAATATAACCAACTATCATTAAGAATTTCATCTTTTGACCAAAAACAAGCAAGAGGTGGAATACCACAAAGAGAAAGTGTACCTAATAAAAAAGCAGTTTTTGTAATTGGCACGTGCTTTCTTAACCCGCCCATAAGAGCCATATTCTGGCTTTTATCTGGAGCGTATCCAACAAGAGCTTCCATTGAATGAATAATTGATCCGGATCCTAAAAACAACAAGGCTTTCGAATAAGCATGAGTAATCAAATGAAATAAAGCGGCTCGATAAGACCCCATACCTAGAGCTAACATCATATAACCCAATTGAGACATTGTAGAATAGGCTAAACCTTTCTTAATATCTTTTTGAGCAAGAGCTAAAGTGGCTCCTAATAATACTGTTATTATACCTATAAAAGATATTAGATTCATTATGTACGGTATCGCTATGAAAAGGGGAAGAAGACGAGCTACAAGAAAAATTCCCGCTGCTACCATAGTAGCGGCGTGGATAAGAGCCGAAATAGGAGTAGGACCCTCCATGGCATCAGGTAACCATACATGAAGGGGAAATTGTGCGGATTTAGCAACTGCGCCGCCAAATAATAGAAAGGCACACAAAGTAACAAATAAAAAGTTAACCTCCTTATTATAAATCAAGTTATTGAATATTTCGAACAAATCCCGAAATTCGAAACTACCCGTTGTCCAATAAAGGCCTAAGATTCCTAATAATAAACCAAAATCCCCTACACGATTAGTTATAAAGGCTTTTTGACAAGCACTTGCCGCACTAGGTCGTGTGAACCAAAACCCTATTAATAGATAAGAACACATCCCAACCAATTCCCAAAAAATATAAATTTGTATCAAATTCGAACTTGTAACTAATCCCAACATTGAAGTATTGAAAAAACTCATATAAGCAAAAAATCTCAAATATCCTTGATCATGAGACATATAATTGTCGCTATAAAAAAGAACCAGAATTCCAACTGTGGTGATTAATATTGACATAATAGAAGTAAGCGGATCAATAAAGTGGCCGAACTCGAAAGAAAAATCATTATTGATGGTCAAAGACCATATGTATTGATAGATAGAACTCCTATTTATTTGCTGAATAGATAGATTGACCGAAAAAATCATAACTATACTTAAAAAAAAAATACTAGGAAAAGCCCAAATACGGCGAAGATTTTTTGTTGCCGTTGGAAAAAGTAGAAGTCCCACTCCTATTAACATAGGAACTGGAAGCGGAACGAAAGGTATGATCCAAGAATATTGATATGTATGTTCCATAAAAATAATAATTTTTTTATTCTTAATTAATTGTTTCTGATTCACCGGTTCTTATCTATTTTAAAAGATAAAAGAGATTACTAAAAAGCAACTGAAACTAAAATGGAATTTTCTATTCGTAGTTAGTTTGAACCTTTCTCAACTACTTCAAAAATTTGCAAAGTGAAAAATAACGAATTATTTTATACTAAGTTTATATTAAGTAAGATTTTTAGGAAAACGTAGCAGCAAATTCCAATTTCCATTATTATTCCCTATTACAAAAATTTATGGACATATATCAAGACTCAAAAATTGGACAAAAAAAAAGAAGTACTTTATTTTGATATCAATCATCGGATGTCCCATAACTTTGCCTAATAAAAAAAGAACTAGGTATTTTTGTTTGTTTATTCAGAATAATTAACGAGTTTAATTCGGGATTGATTGATTATGTTCTATTCTAATAAATGGCATTTAATAACCAATTACTAGAAAAGAAAAAAGAAAAAGATTTAAGTTTTTTATTAGGTAGGTAAGGGTTCTTAAGCTTGTTCGATATGTATTTTTTATGTACAAATGTAACATCCCAAAAAGAGACAGAGATAGAAAGTTATCACAAATAACTCCGAAATACAAATTATTTTGCCTCAGCTATTTTATGGAATAGGAATTGAAAAAAAAAAAAAGATTTGTTTTAAACATTTTAAACAATAGATGTCTTTCACATCCAATTTTTGCAATGAATAACTTTTTATTTTTTGAATGGCAGTTCCAAAAAAACGTAGTTCTATATTAAAAAAACGTATTCGTAAAAATATTTGGAAAAAGGAGGGATATTGGGCAGCGCTGAAAGCTTTTTCATTAGCAAAATCCCTTTCGACCGGGAATTCAAAAAGTTTTTTGTACGACAAATAATTAATAAAACGTTGGAATAATTGGAATCCGCATCCACCTGACTCCAAAAACGAGCCGATTTAGTTTCGAATTTAGATTCAATTTTTTAATATAGAATAGAAAAATAGAAGTAAAAAAAAAAATAGAAATAGAAAAAGTAAGTAATAAATAATGATTTCCATTCCCTACTGTTTTGAACCAATGGATTTGGCTACTGAATTGGTACTTTTTTTTTTTTAATTTGAAAAAAAAAAGAATAAAAATTTGAGAGTTTTGCCTTTATTTCTATTTGAATATGCTTTTCATTCCCGGGATGGGGATTCTTAATTTCCCCATCACCCACCCACTTATAAATAAGACAATAATCAAGGTTTTGTTTTGTCTTTTTTTTTTTACTTTCTGAATCATCACTCCAAGTGAGAATGAGAAAAGCGTCTTTCGCCATTTCGGCGTATTTCAAATTTCTATACGAATAGTATGCAATTTATAAGTAATAAAAAAATCCTATGTTTGAAAGGGAGGATCAATCTAAAAATCTATATTTTTAGAATTCGGATTTAGAAATCAATTTTTGAAGTAGGACAATAGAAATCAAAATTCTTTTATATAATATGTATAGCTCAATACCTAATTGGTTTGATAAACCCTAAGACAAATTCATAAATTCATACTGAAAAAAACCTAACGATTATCACAAGACAAAAGTTATGCAAATTCAATAAAAGTTTTTGAATTATTGGATATTATGCTTAAATTGTGATCGTGATCCATAAAAAAGAAAAAGAATATGTTATTGTTAAGTTAAATAAAACTGAAACCTTAAAACCTTAAATAACTAAATAAAACGATAAAAAAGAGACTGTTTCAATCTCTATTGAAACAAGTTTTTATTCATCAATTGAATGCTTCCTAAAAAGAAAAAGTATTTCATTGAAACTTTCTCTTTCAATCTCGACGATTAAATAAAAATAAGTTATTATTATTTCTAGCAAGCCGCTATGGTGAAATCGGTAGACACGCTGCTCTTAGGAAGCAGTGCTAGAGCATCTCGGTTCGAATCCGAGTGGCGGCATAACATCTTCTAAAAGATATATAAAAGCCCTATAATGAATTGAATTTCCGATTTCCATTCCGTATACTCGAGAGACTTTCACTTTTTACTTTTAATTTCATTTTTTATTTATGATATTTTCAACTTTAGAACATATATTAACTCATATATCATTTTCGGTCATTTCAATTGGAATTACAATTCATTTAATAACCTTATTAGTCGATGAAATCGTAGGACTATACGATTCATCAGAAAAGGGGATGATAGCTACCCTTTTCTGTCTAACAGGATTATTAGTAATTCGTTGGATTTATTCGGGGCATTTCCCATTAAGTGATTTATATGAATCATTAATCTTTCTGTCATGGAGTTTCTCCATTATTCATAGGATTTTAAAACATCAAAATCATTTAAGCGCAATAACCGCGCCAAGTGCTATTTTTACCCAAGGCTTTGCAACTTCGTGTTTGTTAACCAAAATGCATCAATCCGGAATATTAGTGCCCGCTCTACAAGTTCAGTGGTTAATGATGCACGTAAGTATGATGGTATTCGCCTATGCAGCTCTTTTATGCGGATCATTATTATCCACAGCTCTTCTAGTCATTACATTTCGAAAAGTGATAAGGATTTTTGGTAAAAGCAATAAATTATTAAATGGAACTGTAACTGAGTCATCTTCCTTCGGTGAAATACAATACATGAATGCAAAAACCAATGTTTTACTAAATACTTATTTTTTTTCTGCTAGAAATTATTACAGGTATCAATTAATTCAACAATTGGATCATTGGAGTTATCATATTATTAGTCTAGGATTTATCTTTTTAACCATAGGTATTCTTTCAGGCGCAGTATGGGCTAATGAGGCATGGGGATCATATTGGAATTGGGATCCAAAGGAAACTTGGGCATTTATTACTTGGACTATATTCGGGATTTATTTCCATACTCGAACAAATAAAAAATCGGAAGGTTTTAATTCCGCAATTGTGGCTTCTATGGGCTTTGTTATAATTTGGATATGTTATTTCGGGGTCAATCTATTAGGAATAGGGTTACATAGTTATGGTTCATTTAATTAACAATTCACATCTAATTGAATTGCAAATTGAAGAAAAGAAAGGGCCTGATGAAGACAAACATAGGACAGCGCATATATATAAACGAATAAACGAAACTGAGTGGAAACCGCCGAGAACCTTTTGAATCACTCCACTACTTGATTCAAAAGGTTCTCACAAACGCCAAAGGGGTTTGGTTACAATTCCATTTTTTTTCTTTTTTTATTCATGAAAATTCTCTATAAAAAAATTAGATAGAATAGCTTCGACCTTGTCCACTGATAGTGACAGAACGAAATCCGGATAAATACCAATACCAAGTACGGGTAGAAGAATAGAGATCAAAACAAATAATTCCCGTGGTCCAGAATCAAAAAAATAAGAGTTTACGCCATTAAATAGCTTGTACCCATAAAACATTTGCCGTAACATAGATAATGAATAAATAGGAGTTAATATCATTCCAATTGCCATTACAAAAGTAATCAGTATTTTTGCTATTAAAAAATATTTTTGGCTAGTAATTATCCCCAAAAATACTATCAATTCCGCAACAAAACCACTCATGCCCGGTAATGCAAGGGAAGCCATTGATAAGATACTAAATAGCGTGAATATCTTTGGAATTGGTATAGCCAGTCCGCCCATTTCGTCGAGATAACCATGACGTATTCTATCATAACTCGTTCCTGCTAAGAAAAAAAGTGCAGCGCTAATAAACCCATGAGAAATTATTTGTAAAATGGCTCCGCTGAGTCCTGTATCAGTTATCGAGCCAATTCCTATAATTATGAAACCCATATGAGATACAGAGGAATAGGCGATTCTTTTTTTTAAATTGCGTTGGCCAGGAGATGTTAAAGCTGCATAAATTATTTGCATTGTACCTACTATGATTAACCAGGGAGAAAATAGAGAATGAGCGTGCGGTAATAGTTCCATATTGATCCGAACCAAGCCATATGCTCCCATTTTTAATAAGATTCCGGCCAGAAGCATACAAGTACTGTAATGGGCCTCCCCATGGGTGTCTGGTAACCATGTATGTAAGGGTATAATCGGTGATTTGACAGCAAAAGCAATAAGAAATCCAATATAGAATAGTATTTCCAGTGCCACGGGATACGATCGATTCGCTAATATTTCCAAATTTAATGTTGGTTCATTGGAACCATATAAACCGATACCCAAAACTCCTATTAATAGAAAAACGGAACCTCCTGCAGTGTACAAAATAAACTTTGTAGCTGAATAAAGACGTTTCTTTCCACCCCATGCTGATAGAAGTAGATAAACAGGAATTAATTCGAATTCCCACATGATGAAAAAAAGTAAAAGGTCACGAGAAGCAAATGATCCTATTTGACCGCTATACATTGCTAACATCAGGAAATAGAATAATCGGGAATTCCGAGTAACCGGCCAAGCCGCTAACGTAGCTAAAGTGGTGATAAATCCCGTCAATAAAATGGGTCCTAGGGAAAGTCCATCAATTCCCAATCTCCAGTAAAAACCAAAAAAATTGATCCATTTATAATCCTCTGCGAGTTGTATTAATGGATCGTCCAATTCGAAATGATAACAGAAGGCATAGGTTGTTAGAAGGAGTTCTAGCACGCATATATATATAGTATACCCCCTAGTCACCTTATTTCCTCTATGAGGGAGACAGAAAATGAAAAAACCCGTGGCTATCGGAAAAACTACAATTATTGTTAACCAAGGAAAAAAGTTCGTGGTAAAGGCAAGATACACTCGAACCAGACAAAACCGTGCTCGAAAAATAGAATATATATTCTTAAATTTTTTTTTTTTCGAGTACGGGTTTTTGTCGGTAATCAGTAAGTAAAAAAAGTGTATTCAAAATAGATTCAAGTGGGGTTTTGGGGAACGTATCAATATCAATAAGCTAGACCCATGCTTCGAGTTGTTTCATGCCATAAATAAACTCGAACACTCAAGAAATCCGTTGGACAGGCGGATTCACATCTCTTACAACCAACACAATCCTCCGTTCTTGGAGCAGAAGCAATTTGTTTAGCTTTACATCCGTCCCAAGGTATCATTTCTAATACATCCGTGGGACATGCTCGGACACATTGAGTACACCCTATACATGTATCATAAATCTTTACTGAATGTGACATTGAATCTATCAATTTCTGAATTCATAAATTTGGATCTAGGAATTTTGGAAATGAATCATATATTGAAACACCAGATCAATCAACGATTTACCAGAATTTTGGAATCAATCCATTTCGGGATCAACTGATAAGAGGGAACAAAGATACTTTGATTTTTTACGTTTTCGCCAATATGATCGAGGTTAGGACGTATTATAGATGCTAATTCGAATTTATGAATATTCTGATTTTGAAATACTATTTTATTTATTTTATTTATTCAACAAAGTCGATTGATTGATACAAATCGATTTTCTGTTACGATAAATTGACGAAACAATAGCTGATCCGATAGCTGCTTCAGCGGCTGCAATAGCTATAACAAAAATTGAGAAAATATCTCCTTTTAATTGCCTACTATCAAAAAAATCGGAAAATGTTACAAAATTTATATTAACCGCATTTAGTATAAGTTCAAGACACATCAGGGCCCGGACAATATTTCGGCTCGTGATCAATCCATAGATACCAATAGAAAATAAATAAGCACTCAAAATAAGTACATGCTCGAGCATCATTGACCAACTCCGTACCAATTTAGATTCATTTCAATATGAACAATAAGTCAAGTGATTTGATTGCTTATAATCTAACAAGTATAGAACAAAAGAATATATTGCTAATAGATCGAATCGATAAACTTCTATTTGATTTATACATGAAACGGTATTCAAATAGAATTGAAGGCAAATAGATGTGATAACACAGAAAAGTTGAATTTGGATTGCTGTTGCTAGTTATAAAGATTTTTTACTGACGAGCTACGGCAATTGCACCTATCAAAGCAACTAAAAGAATTATCGAAATGAGTTCAAATGGAAGAAAAAAGTCGGTTGATAAATGAATTCCAATTTGTTGACTATTACTTATCAAATCTTGCTCTATAATCTGGTTGGATCGTGTAGTCCAAATAATCCCGTACCACGACGTATCTAGAATAGTAGTGAGTAAGGACAAAAAAATACTTGTACAAACCAGAGAAGTAACTCCATCCCCAATAGTCCAAAGATTCAAATGAAAATCGTTGGAATAGTCTGAACCATTCATGAACATTACAGCAAATATGATTAAAACATTTACAGCTCCTACATAAATAAGGAGCTGTGCAGCAGCTACAAAAGGCGAATTTGATAGAATATAGAATAAGGATATACAAATAAGAACGAATCCCAATGAAAAGGCAGAATAAATCGGGTTGGTAAGTAATACCACTCCCAGACCTCCTAATATAAGACCCGATCCTAGAAAAACTAAAAGAAAATCATGTATTGGTCCAGCCAAATCCATTATATTAAAATAAGAGATAAATAAATCGAAATGTTTTTTCATGACCTTATTGAACCGACCAGGCAATTTTTTTTTATCAGGCATTCCCGATTGAATTCAATTCAAATCTAATAGGTGTGAATTGTGAATTGATGTGGGTACAGTTATTGGATCAATTTCGTTCTTTTCTTTATTGGAAATGGCAGTTGGAAATTGAAAGTCTATATTTTGAAAAAATTGTGGATATATTAACAGACTTTCAATACAAATTAATTTGTACTTCTCATAATCCAATCTATAGTTGGGATTTGTACCAAACAAAGAGAAAGACCTTATTCCTTTATACCAACACGGAACCCTAGTAATTTCCAATAATAAAGAGATTTACCGATTTTTTCTTTGAGACGAATTCAAAACTGTTCGAATTGTAAAATCGTCGATTACTGACATTGGTAAACGACCTAAAGCAATTTGATTGTAATTCAATTCGTGACGGTCATAAGTAGCAAGTTCATATTCTTCAGTCATTGATAAACAATTTGTTGGACAATACTCAACGCAGTTACCACAAAAAATACAAATTCCGAAATCAATACTGTAATTAAGCAATCGTTTCTTTCGAATATCAGTTTCCAATTTCCAATCAACAACAGGCAGATCGATAGGACATACACGAACACATACTTCACAAGCAATACATTTATCAAATTCAAAATGGATTCGACCGCGGAAACGCTCCGATGTTATTAATTTTTCATAAGGATATTGAATAGTTACAGGGAAACGATTTGCTTGGGATAAGGTAATCATGAAACTTTGACCAATGTACCTTGCAGCTCGTACTGTTTGTTGACCATAATTCATGAACCCAGTTACCATAGGGAACATATCGGGAATATCTACGAATAAATTTTTTCTTTCTCTTGTTTGAGGTAAGCCGTGAATATAGTATCTTTTTTTTTGTTTACAGTGAAAGGAGTTGGGAAGAGGTTGTTAATAATAGATTACCGAGAGAAATAGGTAAAAGAAATTTCCAGCCAAGATTTAATAATTGGTCCATTCTTAGTCTAGGTAAAGTCCATCTTGTTGTGATAGAAATGAACAAGAACAAATAAGTTTTAGCTAATGTAATAAAGATACCAATTGTCGTTCCAAAGATTCCATCCGCTTTATTTATTTCAAATAACTCAGGAACAAATATGTACGGAATTGAAAGATTCCAACCGCCCAAGTAAAGAACTGTTACAAATAATGAGGAAACTAATAAATTTAGATAGGAAGCAACGTAAAATAAACCAAATTTTATCCCCGAATATTCGGTTTGATAGCCTGCTACTAATTCTTCTTCTGCTTCTGGTAAATCAAAAGGTAATCTTTCGCATTCTGCTAGGGAAGAAATTAGAAAAACGATAAACCCTATAGGTTGACGCCACAAATTCCACCCCAAAAAACCATATTTTGATTGCGCCCCGACTATATCAACTGTACTTGAACTATTAGATAATCATAGTCGGTGATAACATTACTGTTCCCGTCGCTATTACAAAACCGTACATGAGATTTTCACCTCATACGGCTCCTCAGGGCCACAAATAAATGTAAGGACCGGGCAAGTACAAGTATTCGTTATCTTGATATGGTTATAGCATAGATAGACTCGTGGAAGGTCCCCAATTATACCAATGGAATTCTGTCTGCTATAAGAATAAATCAAAAAGCATTTCTGAATTGATCTCATCCTTCAACTTTTTTGGGGTGAGTAATAACTTAATAAATCCTTCAATAAAATACTCTTTGTAGAAATATCTATTGATATTTCGAGCCATCATTTTATTTTGATTACGAAAAAAAAAAGAATTAGACATTACATTAGTTCATGAATCATGACACAATTTTTCTTTCTATGAAGATAGGAAAGAAATAAGAAAAAAATCGCTTTTCTTTTTATTGTCATTTTCTTTTTTTTCTATTTTTTTTGTTCCTCTTCTTCTTTCTGAGAAAAAGGGGGCCTCAAAAAAGGAAAGGATTATTTCGTTCCTGATAGTAATTTCTTTAATTGGGGGATAGGAGCATACTCTGAATCGGAATTGTGGGGAGTACTGCCTGATCATTTCTACCAACTTAAAGCCCCAATTAGTATTCTTTTTATGTTATGCAGACGTATCTTTTTCGTTAATTTACATAATCTCCATTACTAATTCTTTGTGTGTATTTTAGTGTTCCTTATTATCCACCCATTTTTTTTTTTTTTCAATCCCCCGTTCGTTAATATATGTATTGTAATACATTCAAACATATAGTGAAAACTCCATACGGTTGACTTTTGAGCCCGCTTCAAGCTAGGATGACCAATCAACTAATCTTGGGGTAAAGGGCATCTTCCACTTTTGTTTACTTTCACTTAACTCTTGTACATAGGAAATGAGACTCAATCTGCTTTTACTGCGAATTTAGAAGTTGTTTTCTTTCACTCATATATAACTATCTAATTTTTTTTATTAACCTAAAGAATAAATAAATGAATAAAAAAAAATGCGGATATCCATTAAATTTCTTTTTTTTTTCTAGAAGGAAAAGAAAAGCTTATATTTTAGCGAGTCGCACGTAGAGATATTGATAAAACACATAAAGTTAATGGTATTTCATAACTAATCGATTGAGCAGCAGCTCGCAGACCACCTAAAAACGAATATTTATTATTTGATCCATATCCTGACATAAGAAGTCCAATAGGAGCAATACTTGAAACGGCAATCCATAAAAAAATACCAATATTGAGATCAGCTAAAACAAGGTGATAACTAAAAGGAATTACTGAATAACTTAGTAGAATTGATATGACTGCTATAGATGGTCCAATACTGAAGAAACGAGTATTTCCTCTAGCTGGAAGAAGATTCTCTTTGAAAAGTAGTTTTGTTCCATCTGCTAAAGCTTGAAGAATTCCGAAAGGGCTGGCGTATTCAGGGCCAATACGTTGTTGTATTCCTGCAGATATTTCTCTTTCTAACCACACAATTACTAGTACACCTATTGTGATTCCTAATACAAGAGTCAAAATAGGGGCAAACACCCGTATGGTCCCATAGAGCTCTTTTAAGGATTCCAATCGGGAAAAAGAATTAATATCTTGTACTTCTGTTGTATCAACTATCATTTCAACGATCAACTTCTCCCATAATGATATCTATACTACCTAGTATCGTCATAATATCCGCCAATTTCATTCTTTTAACTAACTGAGGAAGAATTTGCAAATTGATAAAACCCGGTGGGCGAATTTTCCACCGCCAAGGAAAACTACTTTGATCTCCTATCAGAAAAATTCCCAATTCTCCTTTTGGGGCTTCGACTCTCACATAAAGTTCTTGTTTCGGTAATTCAAAAGTAGGAGAAGGTTTTTTACTAATGAATCGATCTTCAAAATCATTCCATTCTGGATCGCTTTCTGTAGCAAAGCATCGTATTTCTAAATTCTCATAGGGCCCCCCCGGAATTCCTTCCAAAGCCTGTTGAATAATTTTTACGGATTCTGTCATTTCACCGATTCGGACTAAATAACGAGCTAATGAATCTCCTTCTTTTTGCCACTGGACTTCCCAATCAAATTCGTCGTAACACTCATAATGATCCACTTTACGAAGATCCCATTCTATTCCAGACGCTCGTAGCATTGGTCCTGATAAACCCCAATTTATTGCTTCTTCTCCACCAAAAATGCCTACTCCTTCAACTCGTTCTAAAAAGACAGGGTTTCGTGTAATAAGTTTTTGATATTCAACAACCCCCGTTAAAAAATAATCACAGAAATCCAAACATTTCTCTATCCAGCCATGGGGTAAATCGGCCGCTATCCCTCCGATACGAAAATAATTATGCATCATTCTCATACCGGTGGCAGCTTCGAATAGATCATATACTAATTCTCTTTCTCTGAAAATATAGAAGAAGGGGGTCTGTGCACCAATATCTGCCATAAAAGGGCCGAGCCATAACAGATGAGAGGCTATACGACTCAACTCCAACATAATTACTCTGATATAGCTGGCCCTTTTAGGTACTTGAATATTTCCCAACTGTTCTGGTCCATTTACAGTTATTGCTTCTGTGAACATAGTAGCTAAATAATCCCAACGTGTTACATAAGGCAGATATTGTATAATTGTTCGGTTTTCCGCAATTTTTTCCATCCCTCTGTGTAAATAACCCAATATCGGTTCACAGTCAATAACATCTTCGCCATCGAGAGTAACGATGAGACGAAGAACACCATGCATTGATGGGTGGTGAGGTCCCATATTTACTCTCATAAGGTCTTTTCCTGTAGCTAGTATACTCATAGGTTTTTCCTCGATCCATTCTTACATGAATTGTTGAAAACAAAAAGAAGTTATCAAGATTCAAAATCTAATAAATCAAATAATTCAAAATTCTTTTTTCAAATTAACGATTTTTTGACTCCCGGATATTCAACTGACTAATTAATTCTTTATAACGTACTCTATTTTTCTTTGACAAATAAGAAAGTAGCCGTTGGCGTTTTTCCAGAACTTTCCGTAAACCCCTCTGAGATAAATAGTCTTTTCTGTGCAATTCCAAATGGGAAGTAAGTCTTTGTATCTTATTAGTGAAACTTAATACTTGAAATTCAACAGACCCGCTGTTTTCTTTTTTTTTTTCTTGAAAAGTAACTGAGATGAATGAATTTTTTACCATAAAACGAAATCCTCTTTTCCCTTTCTTTTAATATGAAATTTACTGATCAGTAATAATAATGTTAGTCATTTGAATTGAATCTACACAATCATCTTAAAGCCGTTATTAACTTCCGATAAAATCAATCAACAATGAATCCCATTTTCAATTTGATTAGGGATAAAAAAGGATGGTATATTTCTTCAAAAGAGAAAAAGCGAGACCTAAAAAAAAAATTCAGTTAATTCATTTATAGATCTAACCAATCCGTATGTCCTTAAAGTGGTATCCCGTATCATAATGGAATGGAAGACAAGGCGTGTGTCCATCTCTTTGTTTTCATATACCGGGTATGGTACGTATGGTACGCGATCGATAAGAAAAACGTACTAGTAACAAATTTGCAATCGTGGATACATATGTATCCTTATCATACTGAAACGACTGCCATTATTCGTATTAAACCAATAGCGATTCATACAAACTAAATCTTCTAATCGATAATTGGGCCAAAGAAAGAACTTTAATTTAATTAGTTTCTTTTTCTCTCTAGCAAGATCTTTGCTTTTATGCAAAACGTGACCCCCTTTTTTTACGTTATTACAAAATACGGAATTTCTCTGAATACCATTTTGATTCTTCCAATTGAAACAAATCAGAGTTCTCAATTCTCTACGACGGTTAGGGAATAAAATATTTTCAGGAACAAGCAAATCATAATTCTTTTTGTCTCTATTTCCAGTCATTCTTTGATGTCTTGCAATGGATTCATAATTTTTTTTTTTATGAACATAGCTTTTTTCTCGGTATCTTTTAGTAATTTTGCGCTTATTCTTATGAACCAATGAAATACCTACGATTTGATATATAAAAAACTGTCCATCGTTTTTTACAGACAGACGAAGCGGTTCGATAATAAATATTCCCCCTTTCACCAATTCTGTAAGAGTGAAATCCTTATGAATCATCAAAATATCCAGACCCATTTCTCCCCCTTGAATAGAGGATATAGCAATTTCTCTTGGATTTATCAGTCGAAGCAGGAGACAATAGATCTTGATATTATTTATTATTCTTTGATTTAAAAAAGAATCCCATCTCAACTGAAAATGCAAATACTTTTTTAGGAAGAAATAAAGTTCTGCTTCTGCGTTGTTCTTGTATTGTTTTTTCGTTCTACGTTTTTTGATGTCTGATCCCGAAGAATTTGCTTCAACATCTTTTTCTTGGTTTGAGAGAACTGACCCAAGACTTACTTGGTTTTGTGCATCTGATCGAGGATTCCCTTGGTCTGGGGGTTCTTTTTCTTCTTTACTTCCATTGTATAATTCAAGAGAGTTTTTTTGATTCGATGATATAAAAAGATCTTCCTTTTTCTTTCGAGTTATTTTTTTATTCCCATTTTCATTTCCATTAAAACTGAAAAGAAGTAATTTGATTGGTATGATCCACGGTTTTTTTTTATATGCATTAAAAAATAGCACTAATTCTCGGAAGAACCAAAGCTCCAGATTTGATATAGGACAACTTAGTATTGCTTCATTCATTCCCATCCAATCAAAAAAGAACTTTTTTTGATTGGATGGTTTAATTTCTTCACCTTCATGAATTGTAAGATAAAAAAGAACTTTCTTATTAATTTCATCAATTATTTGATACTTATCAGCCCCAATCTTAGTATTTTGATTCCTGTTGGTACCAATATCAACCCAGACTTCAATATCAACCTTATTTCTAAGACAAAAATCGAGAATTCTCCAATCAAAATATTTTCTATCCGAAAATTTATCCGTATCCATAATATCATCTTCTTCTAGATAATTATTAATAGGGATACCTCCCAACATATCAAATAATTTGCCTTCCCTTATGTTGGAATTAGAAAAGATTTCTTTTTTATTATTTACTTGGAATAATGATTTATGAATATACGAGTCTTTCTTATCTTCATAATTAATAGATTTATATGATAAAAGATCGTATCTATAGTGTTTTTTAAAATTATCTTTTTGATTCTGTAATGGATTCGCTTCAAAAAAAATTTGTTTGTCGGAATGAGTTAATCTATTTTTTTCATATGAATCCTTTTTGTTTAAATCTTTATTTTGAGCCATACTGTGTTGATTGGCTCTATTTCGCCATTTTTGTGGTACTAATATAGGCCATCTTATCCGAGATAAATCGGATTTATATTGATAATGCCCCTTTAACCAGTTTTTCCATTGATTCATTTCAAAATTCCAAAAAGATTCATGTCTTAATTCGTAATGAAATATTCCTTGTTTTTTAAAATAATCTTTTATTTCCTTCTTAAGAAAAAGGGATGTTCCGTCATATTGAAAGACAAATCTTAAATTATAAAAGTGAATAAGTTGGGTTTGTGATAATTTGTAAAATACATATGCTTGTGATTGTGAGAAAAAAGAGAAATCATAAGAAATCTTTGAATTCTTATTACTAACCTTAGAAAGTGATTTTTTTATAGTCGAAATAAAGTGAATTCCATTTTTACTTGTTTTATTAATTCTTTCCTGATTTGTTTCATTATTGTGGATATTTTTCTCAATAATTTGGATTTTTTTTGGCGATTCAAAAAAAAAAATTGCATTGATTCTTGGAATATTGATAATAGCTAGAAAAATTTTTATGTATATCCTTTCAATGAAAAATTTTATAAAAAAATATGATTTACCGATTAATCGAGTATTTCTTTTTTTTAATATTTGCCAAATCTTTTTGGACGCTCCTAATATTTTAGGACGATAACTTGTTTTGTTCGAACTAATATTTATTTCGTAAGTTAGCAGTCTTTTTTTCTTTTCTTTTGTAATTTTTTCTATTTTCTTTTTTATTATGTTTGTTCGATTAGTCAGATCTTTTATTTTTTTTTCGGGCAGTGCTAAATTTGTCCAATCCATAGATCGAATTTGAATGGACGATTCGTGAATCATCTGATTACTCATTATCAAATCTTTTTTATCTTCACCGAATTCATCTATTTCTCGCAATCTAAATAATGGAATTTGGTTTGTTTTTGAAAGTTCTTTTACTCTTCCTTTTACTTTTAGTAATAGAATTCTTTTGATGACCCATCTTTTTGTTTCTTTTGCGATTTGTTGAAAAATTTTTGTTCTTTCTTTTAAAACTCTTAAAGACTTTGTTTTCAATTGTCTAATTTTTTTTTTTAGTTCTTTGAAAATGGGTTTAAAAAACGAAGGTCTTTTTCGGGGAGGACCAAAAGGCAATTCCGCTTCCATTCCCCAAACTGTTAAAAAACAAAAATCGTTGTTTTTTTGTCCCCCCTTTTTTTTCATTGCATCTTTATTAGGGAATTGTAGCTTAGATTTGTGCCAGGGTTTCAGGCAAAAAGGAAATAGGATCTTTATCTGAATACCCTCTGTTAACCAGTTTTTCGGAAATTCTCGTTCGGATAATTGAACACCATTATGGGTGCATTTTACATACATTTCCCTATTCCAATCCTTTAAATCCTCGGACCATTCGGGAATTTGAAATAATAGCATGCGAGCAATATTTTTAGCTATTATCAGTGAAGGTAATATAATATATTTTCTAAGAATCGATTGAGTTAATAATACAAAACTTCTGAGTACTGGAGCAAAAAAAAATGTATTCCAGATTTCTGCTATGGGTATCTCTGTTTTTTCTTTTCTTTTGTATTTTTCTCTTTTGTCCTCCTCTTGGTTATCAATTTTTTTTTGCTTTTCAATTTTAGAATCAGAAAGTTTTTGGTCTTTTTGTTTCCACATCCAATTTTTTAAAATTACTTTCATCAGTTCGGAAATATCAAAAGAAAAAAAAAAAAGTTTGTCTAGCCTGTCCAAAAAAAGCGGGGAATGCACATTTGCTTGAAATAGTTCCCAAGTAATAGTTTTACGTCTTTGTGCGCGCATGGAGCCTTTGATTAGACCTCGACGAAAATCCGATTGTTGTGAATAATGGGTCAAATTCACTTTCTTTGCTTGCTTAGGACTCTTAGTATATTTGGTATTAATATACGTGGAGGTATTTGGCTTTGGCTGGTTATCAGTAAAAATAACTACATGTTTGAACTTTCTTGAACGAATTGCCCCTGCTACAGTTTCGCCCCTGTTTTTCTTTTTTTGTCCTAAACCGGTAATTGAGTTGTATGACCAGCGAGGAACTTTTTTACTAATTTCTTTTGTTCCAATAGAGTTTTTTCTAATTCTTTGGTCGTTGGGATCCGTTATAACTACATCGAATAAAATTTTTAAAATTAGTATTCGATCTTCTGAATCAATTTTTTCTTGTGTGTGTTCTGGAAATAAAGAACGTACTTTTTTTGTTGAAAATAATTTTATACGAAACCTATCTAGTGTCTGCTCAAATTCGGGATAATTCTTAATAAGAAGAAGACCATGGATTTTATTTATCCAAAACGTCCTGATGTTCTTTTGGCTAGAAGTTGCATTTAGCGTTAGGGGTGAAAAAAAAAAATTGATTCTTCCACGATAAGGTCCATGCAAAAAAGGATCATATTTTTTAGGTAAGTATTCTTGTTTAGTCTTATCATTACACAATTGAGTCCTTTTTTCAAGTACATTCAGAGTACTAGATCCTTTATCTAAAACTTGGATTCTATTCCTAAACTCCTTGTTTAAGTTCTTTTTTTTTTCATTGGTGTAACTCCAATTATTATACAATTCATCAGAGGATAGTTTTTCTTTTGTTAAAAAAGACATCTTTTGTTGTATCATTTCCAAAAAAGTTGACAAACTTGCTGGATACGTAAAAGAGATCCTTTCTTTTCCATCACTTTGACATGTATAAAAAAAAAAGTGTGACATTTCATTTCTTACAACATTAATAAATCGATTATTTCTTTTCTTTTTTTTATATCGAAATGGGCGATTCCATTGTTTATAGTCGAAAAGAAGAGTCGCGAGAGGTTTCTCAA